TTTATGGCGACTATCAGGGAATTTCAATGTATGAATCGGGGGTTCATACTATAAAACTTATCTGATTTTATTTTATCAATTGTTAGAATTTTTTCTCGAGGAAATCATGCATTTTCTAGGATATTATTATTTAGGATCTTATCGAAAACTTACAGCAGCCTGCCAAACAAAAGCTAAGAGAAAAAAAAACAGAGGTATGACTGGCATAACATCTACGATTGGATTCAAAAAAGCATAGGCTTCAGGCAATTTGCCGAAGAAAAAACTACTCGAATAAAGGGGCGAATTAATACAAATACAGATCAAACTAACGATATTAAGCATAACAGACATTTTGTTCTTGGAGATAATTGCATTTTGGTTGCCTTTTTGATATAAGGAAAAAGAAAGTAAGGTAAGATAGACAAAAATCCTTCTTTTCTTTGAATCCATCCAACCAAAAATTCTCCAATTCTCAAAGGAGAATAGAATAAACTATACTTTCATACAATATCTTAATTGAATTCTATGTAATGATCAATAAATTAAGTTGAATTCTGTATCTATATGTATCAAAATCCTAGTACCGGTCTATTCTATATATTCTATAGATATAGAAGATCTATATTCTATAGATAGATTCTATATCTAGATATATATTTAGATATTTATTTAGGCTGGAGTTGACAAACAACCAATAACAATATTATTGTTTCTTAGTGTCGATTAGCAATTGAAATGGGGCGTGGCCAAGTGGTAAGGCAACGGGTTTTGGTCCCGCTATTCGGAGGTTCGAATCCTTCCGTCCCAGCGCGGATCCACTTTTTATACTCCATTATTCCCATATAAACTATATCATAATATAAAAAAGAAGTGGGGGGTGGATAGGCTATATTAATTAGAAATTTAAGCATTTGTGTCTGCTCGAATTTCATTAACAAACGATCAAGTTCCATGTTCTATACTATGGTATGGTATTTATACTATATCTATAACAAACAGTGACAATTGTTCAGTCTATCTGATAGATATGAGAAACCTTCCCTATTTTTTTTCGATTTTGATTTTCGTAATCTGATTAAAAAAATCAAAATTCAAATCTTAACTTACATTATTTTTTTTACATCTCATTATCATAAAAAAAATGGATTTCTTTCTTCTTTTTTTTGATCTATTTCAAATAAAGATCAAAGGCGATGCTTATTGTCCAATTTTCTTCAAATCCAATCAAATTAAATAATGATGTTTAATTTAAATTAAATAGTGAATTTCACTTAGAAAATTTTTTTAATGATTTGGAATCTTTGAAAAAGTATAAAATCATTTAATTTATCCTATTAAGTCACTTGAAAATGTAGATTCAAAAACTTATTCATTATTAATATTAATTTAATTATTATATTTTTATTATATATATAATATAGATTTCTTTTTTCTTTCTATTATCTATATATTCTATTAGTAATTAGTATGTTAAATATGTTCAAAATGTTATCTTACTAAGATTTTTTCAGAAAAATCTTGTTTCATATATTCATATATAGAAGAAAAGGTGTAGATTAGGATGTCTATGGACAGCTGAACCGATGACTATTCATGATTCCATGATTGAATCAATTCCATACCGGTATACCGGTTCCAAATTAGAGGAATGTTATGGTAAAACTTCGTTTGAAACGATGTGGTAGAAAGCAACGTGCGACTTGAAGGATATGACCCATTGTGGATTTTTACATCCATCATTTTAAATTTGTCTAGGAATGAGGTGCTCTTGGCTCGACATTGTTTGTTCTGTTACACTTGAACCCTTCGTTTTTTGTCGGGTTGTAAATAGTCCATGATGGAGCTCGAACAGAAAGTATTAATTCATTTCTCAGGGGCAAGGATCTAGGGTTAATGCCAATCAACTGGAACAACTTCGTAAATATATGGAAAATCGAAAGAATCCAATTCGAGCAAGTTTCCAATTCAAAAGTAAAACTTGTTGAAATTGATCCAAAATTTTCGATTCAACGTGTATTATGCTAGAATCAACCGTCCATAGGATTCTTTGATAGAAAGAAATCAAAAAGGGTATGTTGCTACCACTTTGAAAGGATTAAGAAGCACCGAAGTAATGTCTAAACCCAATGATTAAAAATCAGAATAAAGGGTTTAAAAACAAGGAAATACCCTTTGTAATTGTTAATTTTTTCGATAGTCTCAATAACTGGATCCGACTAAAGAATTCAAATAGAATTTGAAATAGTTTAACCGGGATAAACGAAAGGGAGTAAAGACTACTCAATAAATGAAATTGACTAAAGATTTTCCTTTGAGCTATTTAAGAGTTATCCGATTTGAGTTATGAGTACGAGCCATTTCTTTTTAATTTTTCAAGAAGAAAAAAGACTGAAATCCTAGTCTAATTGATATTCATTTTATAGGTCCATTTGTCATTTAATTTATTATTTATTAGAATTAGATACATAGGTAAAACTTCGAATTAAATCATTTTTTCTCGAGCCGTACGAGGAGAAAA